ATGTGCAATATTTAAATAATGTAATAGACACGTTTTGGGCTAAAAATATGCTACTCGAGGTTTTCCTGTTTCCGGGGGGTTTTCAGGAATGATAGTGATCTCAGGAGTATAGGGGGGTAGGGGGGTTTTACGCTCAAAAACCCCCAGGGGGCATATCAGGATATGTTAGGAGAAATATCATACACTTATGCTCTTGATATCCAATTATGCAATTCTTGTGTAATATCTTTCCACCACTCATTAAAGAGTTCTTGCACGCAAGGAAATGTTCAACCTTATTTTTTATTCCCGTGTGCACTCTGAAATGCAAAATGAAAGGAAAGAGAAAAAGAGAACCCCTGACCCGCTGGAAAGAACGCCCGGCATGGTGGGTAATCGCGCCATATGTACTCCACCATTAACTTATGCAAGCGTCGATGAAAGATAGGGGAATAATATCAATTCATGGCCCTGAAGTAGGAACCAAATGCCAGGAATAATTCACTAAGTGAAACCCCCACGATATCTGTCCCTGACCATCAATAACCGTGAGCATTAAGATATCAACTGATGGTAGGTTCTTATTGGGCGAGATGTTGACTTAGACGGGATGTTGAGTTCGTGGTATAAATTTGGCAATGAAATTATAATTAGATCTTCAATTTCGCCAGTATTTAACTCAGGTATATTGAATATTCTATTTGTTGGTTTATTTGAGTCTTCTTCATATATTACTAAACAGAAATGGTTAATATCTGTTAATGGTTATTATACATGTATGTACCTGATTACCCCTATGTATGGTTAATATAATAATATGGTGATAATACATATATGTACTAAAAATTACAAAGAGTAGTTTAATTAAGAATCCTAGCTTTGGGAGTTAGTGGTAGGGGTTAAAATCCCTTCTCTTTGAGCAGTAGAGGGGACTTTAACCCCTGACGTCCGGTTTACAAGACCGGCGCTCTGAAGCTGAGCTACTAGTGCATACCCATCCGAGGGCTTTGTTTTCTAGTCATCCTACGAAGGGGGTTACGATTAGGAAGAGGGCGAAGTAAAGGACTGAGGCGATCTGCCCGATGATGATGTAGGGGTGTTCTACAGGCATTCCGCCAATTCATGTTAGGATGAAGACGTTGGCGACGAGGGTTCAGAATAGGAATTGAGTGAGGGGGCGGAATGTTAGGCCTCGTTGTTTAGATGTGTGGAGGATTGGAACGACTATAAGGACGAGGATGGATGCTAGGAGAGCCAGGACTCCCCCTAGTTTATTAGGGATGGATCGGAGAATGGCGTAAGCAAATAGGAAATATCATTCGGGTTTAATGTGTGGGGGTGTCACTAATGGGTTGGCGGGGGTGAAGTTATCAGGGTCTCCTAAGAGGTTGGGGGAGAATAATGCCAGGGAGGTTAGGGCAATTAGCAGTGCTGCAAACCCTAGGAGGTCTTTGTATGAGAAGTAGGGGTGGAAGGAGATTTTGTCTATGTCTGAGTTTAAACCTAGTGGGTTGTTTGATCCTGTTTCATGGAGGAAGATGAGGTGAATTAGGGTGACTGCTGCAATAATAAATGGGAGCAGGAAGTGGAAGGCGAAGAATCGGGTTAGGGTTGCGTTGTCGACCGAGAAGCCTCCTCAGATTCATTGGACTAGAGTATTACCAACGTAGGGGACGGCAGAGAGTAGGTTTGTAATGACGGTGGCCCCTCAGAATGACATTTGTCCTCAGGGTAGTACGTAACCTACGAAGGCAGTTCCCATTACTAGGAGAAGAAGAACTACTCCGATGTTTCATGTTTCTTTGTATAGGTAGGAGCCATAGTATAACCCTCGGCCGATGTGAAGGTATAGGCAGATGAAGAAGAAGGAGGCTCCGTTGGCGTGGAGGTTTCGGATTAGTCATCCGTAGTTTACGTCTCGGCAGATGTGGGCGACTGAGGAGAATGCTGTGGCGATGTCGGATGTGTAGTGTATTGCGAGGAATAGTCCCGTGAGGATTTGGATGATCAAGCAGAGACCGAGGAGAGACCCGAAGTTTCATCAGGCTGAGATATTGGAGGGGGCAGGTAGGTCAACTAGTGCGTCGTTAGCAATTTTTAGGAGGGGGTGGGTTTTGCGTAGGCTTGCCATTTAAGTTCTTGTAGTTGAATAACAACGGTGGTTTTTCAAGCCATTAGTCCTGGTTAAAGTCCTGGCAGGAATTATGACTTATGTTATGTCTTTGTTTTTATTTGGGTTGGTTTTAGGATTAGTTGCAGTTGCTTCCAATCCCTCTCCCTACTTCGCTGCTTTAGGATTAGTGGTGGTTGCAGGGTTGGGTTGTGGGGTGCTGGTAGGGCATGGAGGCTCTTTTTTGTCCTTAGTACTGTTTTTGATTTATCTTGGGGGGATGTTAGTTGTGTTTGCTTACTCAGCAGCTTTAGCTGCGGAGCCTTTCCCTGAGACTTTAGGGAGTGGGCCCGTGGTGTTTTCTATAGTGGTTTATATGGTGGGGGTAATTCTGGCTTCTGGGCTATTTTGAGGGGGGTGGTATGAGAGTTCTTGGTTATCAGTGGAGGAGTTAGGGGAGTTTATGGTTCTTCGGGGGGATGTTGCGGGGGTAGCGCTTATATATTCGGCGGGGGGAGGAATGTTAGTAATTGGGGCGTGGGTATTATTGTTAACTTTGTTTGTCGTGTTAGAGCTAACTCGTGGATTAAGTCGAGGGACTTTACGGGCTGTTTAAAGGGTAAAGATTACGGTTGCGAGTGCAAGAGTGAGGAAGAAGATTGAGAGGTAAGTTTTGATCATACCTTGTTGGGCGTTACTTGTGGTGGTAATTAAAGGTATGTTAAGGGAAGCAATGGCTTTTGGGCCTGTTTTTTCTAGTGAGGTTTGGTCAACCATTTGGCTGGCGATGGCTTGGCCAAGCACGAGGTTGAGTTTAGGGGTAAGCCGATGAATAATGTGGGGGAAGAATCCGAGCATGTTAGAGAAGTGATGGGCTGGAAGTTTGGGGGAAGGTTTGAGTTGTTTACTTGTTAGAGAGGCTAGCTCGAAAGCTAGCAGGAGGCCAAGTACGGTCACGGTGAGGGCGGCTAGTTTTAGTAGCGGTGGTATGGATATTACTGGGGTTTTGAGCGGGAGGATATTTGAGGTAATAAGGAGGCCCGCGATGATGCTTCCTCAGGCAAGTCGCTTAATAGGGTTAATTACTGCCTGGTTATTTTCATTGATGGGTGAGAGTGAGTTGAATCGGGGGTGTCCTATGGAGACAAAGAAAATGACTCGTAGGCTGTAGATTGCTGTGAATGAAGTGGCCAGGAGAGTTAAGGTCAGGGCTCAGGCGTTTAGGTGGGATGTGTTGAGTGCTTCGATGATGGCGTCTTTGGAGAAGAAGCCTGCCAGGAAGGGGGTTCCAGTTAGGGCTAGGCTGCCTAGAGTGAGGCAAGAAGAGGTGAAGGGGGTTAGGTGGTGTATTCCCCCTATTTTACGGATATCTTGTTCGTCGTTTAGGCTATGGATAATTGATCCGGAGCAGAGGAATAGTATTGCCTTGAAGAAAGCGTGTGTGCAGATGTGGAGGAAGGCTAGCTGGGGTTGGTTAAGTCCGATTGTTACTATTATCAGGCCTAACTGGCTAGATGTGGAGAAAGCAACAATTTTTTTGATATCGTTTTGGGTGAGTGCGCAGGTTGCGGTGAATAGGGTGGTTAATGCGCCCAGGCATAAGCAGGTCGTTAGGGCTGTCTGGTTGTTTTCTATTAATGGGCTCATTCGGACTAGGAGGAAGATTCCTGCTACGACTATAGTGCTGGAGTGCAGTAGGGCAGAGACCGGCGTAGGGCCCTCCATCGCAGATGGTAGTCAAGGATGGAGTCCGAATTGGGCAGATTTACCGGTTGCAGCCACGATTAGACCGATGAGGGGGTAGGTTAGGTCTATGTCTTTAGCGGCTGCAAATATTTGTTGCATTTCTCATGAATTAAGGTTTATTGCTATTCATGCTATTGCGAAGATCAGGCCAATGTCCCCAACTCGGTTATAAAGTACTGCTTGGAGGGCGGCGGTGTTGGCATCTGCTCGGCCATATCATCACCCAATGAGTAGGAATGACATGATCCCTACCCCCTCCCATCCAATGAAGAGCTGGAATATGTTGTTGGCTGTGACTAAGATAATTATTGCGATTAGAAAAACGAGGAGGTATTTGAAGAATCGGTTCATTTGGGGGTCGGCGTGCATGTATCATGAGGCGAACTCTAAGATTGATCACGTAACGTATAGAGCAATGGGTGTAAAAATAATAGAGTAGTGATCGAATTTAAAACTAATGTTAATATCAAAGGTTAGGGTATTTATTCAGGATCAGTTTGTAATGATGGCCTCTGCTCCTTCATTTAGGAAGAGGGACAGGGGTAAGAGGCTTACAAAGAATGCTAGCTTGACTGCTGTCTTGACCTGGGTAAGAGCTCAGTCAGATGCTTGGGGGCGGGGGGTAAGGGTTGAGATAGCGGGTAGAACCAGGAGTGTGAAGATGACAATTAAGCTGGAGGTTATTATTAGAGAGGTGGGGTGCATAGCTGCTACTTGGATTTGCACCAAGAGTTTTTGGTTCCTAAGACCAACGGATGAGCTGTTATCCTTTAGGAGCAGTCGTTCGAGGGAGCCCTGGGGTCCAACCAAGGTGGCGAAAATTAGCAGTTTTCGTTGCTAGCGAGCCTCTCTCGGTGGATAAGAGGATTTCAACCCCTGTTTTCAGAATCACAATCTGACGTTTTCGTTAAACTATATCTACAGGCTGTTCACCCTCAAATTAATTCTGGTTTGAGGATAAGTAGGAGCAGGGGGATTAGGTGGAGTGCGATTAGAAGATGTTCGCGGGAGTGGGAGGGGTCGAGGGCTAGAATATGTGCGGGGAGGGGGCCTCGCTGTGTCATGAGGAACATGTACAGGGAGTAACCAGCGGTAATTAATGTCCCTACTCCTGTGAGTAGTAGGGTTCACCAGGATCAGTTCAGGAGGGAGGAGATAATTATTAACTCACCTATGAGGTTTGGTAGTGGGGGAAGGGCAAGGTTAGCTAGAGTTCCGATGAATCATCAAGTCGCCATGAGGGGGAGTGCTATTTGGAGGCCTCGTGCTAAAACTATTGTTCGGCTATGTGTTCGTTCATAATTAGTGTTGGCTAAGCAGAAAAGGGCGGAGGATGTTAATCCGTGGGCGATTATCAGAATGATAGCCCCTGTAAAACCTCAAGGGGTTTGGATTAGAATTCCTCCAACTACTAAGCCCATGTGGCTTACTGATGAGTAAGCAATGAGGGACTTCAGGTCTGTTTGGCGGAGGCAAATAGAGCCTGTTATGATAATTCCTCAGAGTGCGAAGATAATAAACGGGTAACTTAGTTCTTTTGTTAGGGGCTCCAGAACCACTAGAATACGTATTATTCCATAACCTCCTAGTTTCAGCAAGACTGCAGCAAGGACCATTGATCCGGCTACTGGGGCCTCTACGTGGGCCTTTGGAAGTCAAAGGTGGACGCCATAGAGGGGCATTTTTACAAGGAAAGCAAGTAGACAGGCTATTCATCATAGCTTGTCTGCGTAAGTTGTTAGGGGGATGGGGTTGGAAAATTGGAGGGTTAGGAGGGAGAGTGTACCTGTTGAGTTTTGGAGGAGCAGCAGGGCAACTAAGAGGGGGAGAGAGCCGGCGAGGGTATAAAATAGGAAGTAGGTACCTGCATTAAGGCGTTCTGTTTGGTTACCTCATCGTGTAATGAGGAATAATGTGGGAATCAGGGTTGCTTCAAATATTACGTAGAATATGATTACTTCGGTTGCACCGAAGGCTATGATTAGGAAGATTTGGAGGGATGTTAGGAGTGTAATGTACACTCGTTGTCGATTGATAGGTTCTTGGGCTGTGTGATTTTGGCTGGCTAAGATTATTAGGGGGAGGAGCCAGCAAGTTAAAACTAGGAGGGGGGTTGATAAGGGGTCGGTGGCCATATATGGGCTTAAGTTGGATCACCCTGTCTCCGAGAGGTTTTTTAATCATGAGAGGCTAGCTACTGCAATGACTAGGCTGTGCAGGAGTGTTGTGGGTCACAATCATTTGGCGGGGGTAAGCCACGTTGTGGGGACTAGCATAAGTGTGGGAATTAAGATTTTTAGCATTGTAAAAGGTTGAGGCTTTGTAGGTGGTCAGTCCCGTGTGTTCGGGCGGTGGCTACAAGGAGGGCTAGGCCTGCGCTTGCTTCGCAAGCAGAAAATGCAAGGAGAATCATGGGGGAGGCGGAGAAATTGGTGGCACCAAGTTGGAGGGTTCATAGGGATAGGGCAATGAATAGAGAGAGCATTATTCCTTCTAGGCAGAGCAGGGCGGACAGAAGATGAGTTCGGTGGAAGGCTAGCCCTATGAGTCCTAACACAAAGGCTGAAGAGAAGGTGAAGTGAACGGGGGTCATTAGGTCATTATGGACTTGAACCACAAGCTTTTGAGCCGAAATCAAATGTTTTTTTTAAACTAATAACCTATTCGGCTCATTCTAGTCCTCCTTGTAGTCATTCATAGATAAGACCAAGGGTTAAAATTACTAGGACAGCGGAGGCTCATAGAAATGTCAACAGGGGGGATGAGAGTTGGTCGCCTCAAGGAATGGGTAAGAGGAGGGCAATTTCCAGGTCGAAAAGAAGGAATAGAATAGCAACTAGAAAGAATCGTAGGGAGAAAGGGAGGCGAGCGGAGCCGAGAGGGTCAAAGCCGCATTCGTAAGGAGAAAGTTTTTCATGGTCGGGGGTTATTTGAGGTAATCAAAATGACACAACGGCCAGGACTGCTGATAGGGCTGCAGCAATGGTGATGATAGTTGTGACTAAATTCATTATCTATCCTTGGATTTGAACCAAGACCGGGTGATTGGAAGTCACTTATACTTTGCTTTAATACTAGATAGATTATGAGCCTCATCAGTAAATTGAGATGTAAAGGAATAATCAAACAACGTCTACGAAGTGCCAGTATCAGGCGGCTGCTTCGAATCCGAAGTGGTGTTCGGACGTAAAGTGATATTGAATTTGGCGGAGAAGGCAGACAGCGAGGAAGGTTGAACCAATGATTACGTGAAGTCCATGGAAGCCAGTGGCTACAAAGAATGTTGAGCCGTAGACTCCGTCTGCAATTGTGAAAGGGGCTTCGTAGTATTCCATGCCTTGAAGGAAGGTAAAGTAGAACCCGAGAAGAATTGTAAGGAAGAGTGATTGAATTGCCTTTTTTCGTTCGCCTTCTATAATGCTGTGGTGGGCTCAGGTGACTGTAACCCCAGAGGCAAGCAGGACAGCGGTATTGAGAAGAGGGACTTCGAAAGGATCGAGAGTTGTGATTCCAGTAGGGGGTCAGCACCCTCCTAGTTCAGGGGTTGGGGCTAAGCTTGAATGGTAGAAAGCTCAGAAGAACCCTAGAAAGAAGAAGACTTCCGAGGTAATAAAGAGGATTATTCCATATCGGAGTCCTTTTTGCACGGGGGGCGTGTGGTGACCTTGGAATGTGCCTTCTCGAACGATGTCTCGTCATCATTGGTATATAGTTAGAAGAAGAAGGGCTGTTCCTAGTCCTATTAATGTTGTAGAGTTGAAGTGGAATCAAATTGCGAGACCTGATGTTATTAGTAGGGCAGCAACTGCCCCTGTAAGCGGTCAAGGGCTGGGGTCAACTATGTGGTATGCGTGTGCTTGGTGGGCCATTAGACGTTTTCTTGTAGGTAGAGGGAGAGTAGGAGCACAAATACGTAAGCTTGAATCATAGCTACGGCTACTTCTAGCAGGGTAAGAAGGAATAGAAGGGTTGCTGTAAGAATTGCAACTGTTGGCATGAGGGGAAGGAGGACGAAAGCAGCGGTTGCAATTAGTTGAATTAGGAGGTGGCCGGCTGTTAGATTGGCAGTGAGCCGTACGCCTAGGGCTAGTGGACGGATGAACAGGCTGATTGTTTCGATGATAATTAGGACGGGAATTAGTGGTGTGGGAGTGCCTTCAGGAAGCAGGTGGCCTAGGGCGACTGTGGGTTGGTTTCGCATTCCGATGATAACCGTTGCTAGTCATAGAGGAACAGCAAGTCCCATGTTAAGTGAAAGTTGGGTAGTTGGGGTGAAGGTGTAGGGGAGGAGCCCTAACATATTAATTGTAATAAGGAAGAGTATTAGGGATGCAAATAGAAGGACTCATTTGTGACCTCCTGGGTTAATAGGGAGGAGAAGCTGTTGTGTGAACCGGTTGATGAATCAGCCTTGAAGGGTTAAGAGTCGGTTGTTTAGTCATCGGCTTGAGGGTGTAGGGTAGAGAACTCATGGTAGTGCAATAGCAATGGCTATAAGGGGGATCCCTAGGTATGTGGGGCTCATAAATTGGTCAAAGAAGCTTAGTGTCATGGTCAAGTTCAGGGTTCTGTTTTTGGTTTTTCCGTGCTTTGGAGGGTTGGTTCGTTTGGGAAAGTGTGGGCTATAACTTTTGGGGGCAGGACAGTTAGGAAAACTAGTCAGGAGAAGACTAGAATAGCAAATCAAGGTGCGGGGTTGAGTTGGGGCATATCACTAAGGGTGGTTGGGAGTCACCAATCTTTAGCTTAAAAGGCTAACGCTACGTCCCTGTTTAGCTTCTTAGCGAGGCGTCTTCAAGTATTAGAGATGATCAGTTTTCAAAGTGTTCGAGAGGTACTGCTTCAACTACGATAGGTATAAAGCTATGGTTAGCTCCACAAATTTCAGAGCATTGTCCATAGAAAACTCCTGGGCGAGATGCAATAAAAGCTGTTTGGTTTAGGCGGCCAGGGACTGCGTCCATTTTTACACCTAGGGCTGGGACGGCTCAGGAGTGGAGGACGTCTTCTGCGGAGACTAAGACCCGAATGGGGGATTCAACAGGGATAACCATACGGTGGTCTGCTTCTAGGAGACGGAACTGTCCGGGGGTTAAGTCTTGTGTAGGAATTATGTATGAGTCGAATCCGAGGTCTTCGTAATCAGTGTATTCATAGCTTCAGTATCATTGGTGGCCCATGGCTTTAATTGTTAGGTGGGGATCGTTAATTTCGTCCATTAGGTAGAGGATACGCAGGGAGGGCAGGGCAATCAGAATGAGGATGATTGCTGGAAGAATTGTTCAAATAATCTCAATTTCTTGGGAATCTAAGATGTATTTGTTAGTCAGTTTTGTAGAGACCATGGCAACAATAATATAAAGTACTAATGTACTAATTAAGAATACAATTATTAGGGCATGATCATGAAAATGGAGAAGTTCTTCTATGACAGGTGAAGCTGCATCTTGAAATCCTAGTTGTGAGGGATGTGCCATTAGTTAAACAAGACACGCGGGGGTTTAACCCACAACTCTGCCTTGACAAAGCAGTGTAATGGCTATTTTACTAGTGTCTTATAAAGAAAGTGGCAGAGTGGCTATGTGGTTGGCTTGAAACCAGCCTACGGGGGTTCAATTCCTCCCTTTCTCGAATTAGTGAGCCTGAACTTGAACGAATGCAGGTTCCTCGAATGTGTGGTAAGGGGGAGGGCAGCCGTGTAGTCATTCTACGTTAGTCATTGTGAGCTCAACTGAGAGAACTTCACGTTTTGCGGCGAAGGCTTCTCAGATGATGAATAGGAACATAATTACTGCTACGAGAGAAATAAGGGACCCAATAGAGGATACTGTATTTCAGAGGGTATATGCGTCTGGGTAGTCTGAGTACCGGCGAGGCATTCCAGCAAGGCCAAGGAAATGTTGTGGGAAGAAAGTCAGATTTACCCCTACGAACATAATTCCGAAGTGAATTTTAGTTCAGGTGCTGTGAAGCGTGTAGCCTGAGAATAGGGGGAATCAGTGGACGAAAGCTGCTACAATGGCAAAGACGGCTCCCATGGGGAGTACGTAATGGAAGTGTGCAACTACGTAGTATGTGTCGTGAAGTACAATATCTAGGGACGAATTGGCCAAGACAATTCCTGTTAGGCCTCCGACTGTAAATAGGAAAATGAAGCCCAGGGCCCATAGGAGAGGGGTTTCTCATTTAATTGCCCCACCATGGAGGGTAGCTAGTCAGCTAAAGACTTTTACCCCTGTTGGGATGGCAATGATTATTGTGGCAGATGTGAAGTACGCACGAGTGTCTACGTCCATGCCTACTGTAAACATGTGATGTGCTCAGACAATAAAGCCTAGAAGGCCAATTGCTATCATAGCTCATACCATACCCATGTAACCGAAAGGTTCTTTTTTACCAGAGTAGTAGGCTACAATGTGGGAAATCATTCCAAACCCGGGCAGAATAAGAATATAAACTTCGGGATGGCCAAAGAATCAGAATAGGTGTTGGTAGAGGATCGGGTCCCCTCCTCCTGCTGGGTCGAAGAATGTAGTATTTAAGTTTCGGTCTGTTAGGAGCATTGTAATTCCAGCAGCCAGAACAGGTAGGGAAAGAAGAAGAAGGACAGCTGTAATTAGGACGGCCCATACGAAGAGAGGGGTCTGATACTGGGAGATAGCAGGAGGTTTCATGTTAATAATGGTTGTAATGAAGTTAATAGCCCCTAGAATTGATGAAATACCGGCTAAATGCAGGGAGAAAATAGTTAGGTCTACGGATGCGCCGGCGTGTGCTAGATTTCCTGCTAGAGGGGGATAAACTGTTCAACCAGTTCCCGCCCCAGCTTCTACCCCAGAAGAGGCTAGGAGAAGAAGGAAAGATGGGGGAAGGAGTCAGAAGCTCATGTTGTTCATTCGTGGGAATGCCATGTCAGGGGCTCCGATCATTAGGGGGATTAGTCAGTTTCCGAACCCTCCAATCATGATTGGCATTACTATAAAGAAAATTATTACGAATGCATGGGCGGTAACAATGACATTATAAATTTGGTCATCTCCAAGAAGAGCGCCTGGTTGGCTAAGTTCTGCTCGAATTAGTAGGCTTAAAGCTGTACCTACCATTCCGGCTCAAGCACCAAATACTAGATAAAGGGTACCGATGTCTTTGTGATTAGTCGAAAAGAGTCAACGTGTGGTTGCCACAGGTAAGATGGCTGAGTGTTTAAGCGGTGGATTGTAGCCCCATGGACAGAGGTCTGAGTCCTCTTCTTACCAAGCTCTGAGGTGTTCCACATGTCAGATTGCAAATCTGAAGTAGCAGGGTAAAGCCTGCCGGGGCTTTCCCCGCCTTGGCGCGCCTTTAGGCGGGGAAAGGTAGATGGATGCTCGCTGGTTTGAGCGCTTAGCTGTTAACTAAGAGTTTGTAGGATCGAGGCCTACCTATCTAGATAAGGCTTTAGCTTAATTAAAGTGTCTGTTTTGCATGCAGGAGATGTGGGGTAGTGTCCCGCAAGTCTTACAGGGACTGGGAGATTTTCACTCCCGCTTAGGGCTTTGAAGGCCCTTGGTCTGGTAGTTAGCCTAAGTCCCTAGAGGGAGAAAAGTGCCATTGTGGCTGGTGTTAGGGGTAGGAGGGAGAGGGTTGCTATTGTTGAAATAGTTAAGGGGAGGGTAAGTTGGGATGATGGGAGGCGTCAGGGTGTTGTCCCAATTAAGTTGTTGGGGGAGATTGTTAGGGTTAGGGCATAGGATAGTCGGAGGTAGAAGTACAGGCTTAGTAGGGCAGTTAGTGCTGCCAGTGTGGCTGTTAAACCTAGGTCTTGTTTGGCCAGTTCTTGGAGAATAAGTCATTTTGGCATAAATCCTGTCAGTGGGGGGAGTCCTCCAAGAGAGAGGAGAACAAGGGGGGTTAAGGCTGTAAGGGCTGGGGCTTTTGCTCAGGAGGTAGCTAGTGTGTTAATGTTGGTTGATTTGTTAAGTTTGAATACAGGGAATGTGGAGAATGTTATGACAAAATATGTTAACAGGGTGAGGAATGTCAGTGAGGGGGAAAATTGTAGGACCAGGATCATTCAGCCTAGATGTGCGATTGAGGAGTATGCTAGGATTTTTCGTAGTTGTGTCTGGTTTAGACCTCCTCATCCTCCTACTAAGGTGGATGCTAGGCCTAATATAATTAGGATGACTGAGTTTGTGGGTTGAAGTTGCAGAAGGAGGGCAAAGGGGGCTAGTTTTTGTCAGGTTGAGAGGATTAGGCCTGTGGTTAGGTCCAAGCCTTGGAGTACTTCTGGGAGTCAGGAGTGGAGGGGGGCTAGTCCAATTTTTAGGGCCAGTGCTACGGAGATTATGGTAATTGGGAGGGGGTGGGACATTTGTTGGATGTCTCATTGTCCTGATAATCAGGCGTTAGTGGTGCTTGCAAAGAGTAGTATGGCTGCCGCTGTTGCCTGGGTAAGGAAATACTTGGTAGTGGCCTCGACTGCCCGGGGGTGGTGGTGTTGGGCTATAAGGGGGATGATGGCTAGGGTGTTGATTTCAAGGCCTATTCAGGCAAGCAATCAGTGTGAACTTGCAAATGTAATTGTAGTTCCTAGGCCTAGGCCGAACAGTAGGATAGCTAAGACGAACGGGTTCATTAGTAAAGGAAGGATTTTAACCGACATGTTTGGGGTATGGGCCCAAAAGCTTAATTAGCTGACTTTACTAGGAAGTGGTGTAGTGGAAGCACTGAGAGTTTTGATCTCTCCAGGTAGGGTTCAAATCCCTTCTTTCTAAGGAGTTAGGGGGACTTTAACCCCCATTATCCACTCTATCAAAGTGGCCCTTTATTTCAGGCATAACTCCGGCATTATAGTTGAGGGGGAAGTCCTGCAAATGCGATAGGGAGTGCGAGGTGTCAGATAATGAGGGCAAGTGTTAGGGGGAGAAAATTTTTTCAGATTAGGTGCATGAGCTGGTCATATCGGAATCGGGGGTAGGATGCTCGGACTCAGAGGAACAGTACTGATAAAAGGGCTGCTTTAGTCATTAAGTTTACTGCGGTAAGTTCTGGGATTGTTGGGATGTGGGAGGCTCCTAGGAAGAGAGTGGCGGAAAGCGTGTTTATTAGTAAAATATTAGCATATTCTGCTAGGAAGAATAGGGCGAAGGGACCTCCTGCATACTCTACGTTAAATCCTGAGACTAGTTCTGATTCTCCTTCGGTCAGGTCGAATGGTGCTCGGTTGGTTTCCGCGAGGGTAGAAATATACCACATTGCAGCTAGGGGTCAGGCGGGGAGAATGAGTCACACGCTTTCTTGGGCTACGTTGAATGTCTGTAGAGTAAACCCTCCGGTGAAGATGATGGTGCTTAATAAAATTAAGCCTAGGCTTACTTCGTAAGAGACGGTCTGGGCAACTGCTCGTAAGGCCCCAATTAGGGCGTATTTGGAATTAGAGGCTCATCCCGAGCCTAGAATGGAGTAGACGGCTAGGCTTGAGAGGGCTAGGATAAAAAGGATACCTAGGTTTAGGTCGAGGATTGGGTAGGGGAGGGGCATTGGGGCTCAAAGTGTAAGGGCAAGGGTGAGAGCTAGAATTGGTGTAAGTAAAAATAGCACTGGGGAGGAGGTTGATGGTCGGACGGGTTCTTTAATGAAGAGTTTTACCCCATCAGCGATTGGTTGAAGGAGGCCGTAGGGCCCTACAACGTTGGGCCCTTTTCGGAATTGCATGTAGCCAAGTACTTTTCGTTCAAGCAAGGTGAGGAAAGCAACGGCTAGGAGGACGGGGACAATATAGGCTAAGGGATTAATAATGTGGGTAATGAGTGTTGAAATCATAGTTAAGGAGGGGAGTTGAACCCCTGTGGAAAGGGCTTAGGTCTTTTGCAATTACCGGGCTCTGCCACCTTAACATGCCATTTTCTCAGGCGTGGGGATATGCCCTATTGCCTATTTTAGTTGATTTCATTAGGTGAGGGGGAGGCGTGCCGGTGGTATTGGCCTCTTCTTTTCGGTCCTTTCGTACTAGAAAAGATCACATCGTAGATAGAAACTGACCTGGATTACTCCGGTCTGAACTCAGATCACGTAGGACTTTAATCGTTGAACAAACGAACCCTTAATAGCGGCTGCACCATTAGGATGTCCTGATCCAACATCGAGGTCGTAAACCCTCTTGTCGATATGGGCTCTAAAAGAGGATTGCGCTGTTATCCCTAGGGTAACTCGGTCCGTTGATCGGCTTTGCCGGATCTTGATGGTCAGAAATTCTGTTGCTGAGAGCGGGAGCTCTGTTGCTGTAGGACGGGTAGTCCCATTCCACGTGGGGGTTTTGTGTTTCCCCGCGGTCGCCCCAACCAAAGACATTAGGGCAGGTTTCATCTGGTTTGGCCCTTTATTTAGGGGTGTTTAACATGATCTGCTTTGGTGTCTAAAGCTCCATAGGGTCTTCTCGTCTTACGAGTATATCCCCGCTTCTGCACGGGGAGATCAATTTCATTGACTTGAAAGAGGAGACAGCTAAGCCCTCGTTATGCCATTCATACAGGTCTCCATTTAAAAGACAAGTGATTGCGCTACCTTCGCACGGTCAAAATACCGCGGCCGTTAAACTTATAGTCACAGGGCAGGCGGGACCTCTTATTCATTAATTTTGCAAGAGGCGATGTTTTTGGTAAACAGGCGAGGCTTCATGTGTTTGCCGAGTTCCTTCTCTTTCTTTTAGTCTTTCCAGTTGGGCACACCAGTGTGGGGTTAACGGTTAGTTATGTTGGATGGTTTTCTAGTTGTTTGGTATATTGTTCAGTTCCCTCTTTGTTTGGGGCCGTTAAGGTTCGGTGGGGGTTCGTTCCGATTTACACGTGTGCTAGGAGAGAGTCTTGCTCTCTTATTACTCATATTAGCATAATTTCTCCCATGTTGGCATGGGATAACCTGTTATAGCTAGGGGGTTAAGAAGATATTATCAGGATAATAGGAGAGGCGGATGTTTGAGCTTTAACGCTTTCTACAGGGATGGCTGCTTTTAGGCCCACCTAAACATGTCACCTTGGTGATTTATTATGATCTTTACCCTCCTGGAAAAGTTGTGTCTTTTATCAAAGGAGCTGTACCCCCTTTGACTAACTCTCGCGGTTTCTTAAATTGTCAGAACAAAGTAAGACAGGGGTGATTAAAGAAGCCGGGAGGCTGAACTTCTATCCATTTTACAGGTAACCAGCTATAACTTAGTTCGGTAGGTCTGTCACCTCTACTCGAAGCTCTTCCCACTCTTTTGCCACAGAGACGGGTTTGCCCTATTGATAGGCTGTCTTGGAGTAGCTCACTAAGTTTCGGGGAATCAAACTAAAGGGCTCTTTGCTTGGGACTTTCTAGCTAAATCATGATGCAAAAGGTACGAGGGGGTATCTCTCTTTTTTGTGCTTTACTGGGTTATTTCATTTCTCTTTCAGCTTTCCCTTGCGGTACTTTCTCTATCGCTCCATAGGTCCTTTTCTATCGCCTATACTAAGGGGGAAAAATGGTTTGTTTTAGGGTAAATTAGTGTGTTTGGGGGTATAAATGGGGGTTAGTTGATTTTGGGTGTCGGGCTAGCTGATGGGCGTCAGGGCAATCCGATTTGCACGGATGACTTCTCAGTGTAAGGGAGATGCTTTTCTAACTTAGCTATGCTCTGATTTTTCCAAGTGCACCTTCCGGTACACTTACCATGTTACGACTTGCCTCCCCTTTGCAGTTGTTAGGCTTTAGTTAGTTGAGTTTGTAAGCTCGGGGAGAGTGACGGGCGGTGTGTGCGCGCTTCAGGGCCGGTTTCAGCGGAACGCTCTATTTTCTGCTTACTGCTAAATCCTCCTTTAGATACTTATTTCAGAGTATCGTTCGTAATTCCCTGTAGCAGGGAATGTAGCCCATTTCTTCCCCCTCCATACGCTACACCTCGACCTGACGTTTTGGGCTATGCCAATTATGCTTACTATTAGGTCTTCGCAGGGTAAGCTGACGACGGTGGTATATAGGCGGGATAAACAAGGAGGGGTGAGGTTTAACGGGGGTTATCGGTTCTAGAACAGGCTCCTCTAGGTGGATCTAAAGCACCGCCAAGTCCTTTGGGTTTTAAGCTGGTGCTCGTAGTTCCCAGGCGGACAATGGTTGTAGCTCATTGTCAATGTTTAGGGCTAGGCATAGTGGGGTATCTAATCCCAGTTTGTGTCCTAGCTTTCGTGGGTTCAGAGGGGGTAAAGCCACTTTCGTAGTTGAACTTCATACTCTCGAGTGCGTATAACAGCTTTGAGAGCGTTCGGCTTTAGTTTTTGGTTTAGTTCTTAACCACTCTTTACGCCGCTGTCTATCAACTTGGGTCTCTCGTATAACCGCGGTGGCTGGCACGAGTTTTACCGACCCTCTTAGCTTTGACTAAGTCAAGTTTTCACTTATGGCTTAATGTTTATCACTGCTGAGTTCCCTTGAGGGTGTGGCTAAGCAAGGTGTCATGGGCTAATAGTATGTGCCTGATACCAACTCCTCATTCCCGGGCGGGGGATTGAGGGCATTCTCACAGGGGTGCGGATACTTGCATGTGTAAGCTTAGCTAAAGCTGATAGCAAAGTCAGGACCAAACTTTTGTGCCCGCGGAGCTTTCTAGGGCTCATCTTAACATCTTCAGTGTTATGCTTTACTTAAGCTACGCTAGC